ACAATTCCATAGATTCAAGGTTCTGTTCTAGATTAAACAGAGTAATTTAAGTCTCGTTTGTATTATGGATAGGCTAACAACTAATTTAACCTTTCGAATATGTATATGCGTATGAGGTATTAGGTATTAACTTTATTTTTGAACGAGAGAGAAAAAAAGAATCTAAAATATAATTATTTTTGTTACATACTTTGTATAAAAAACACTTTACCCATCTATAAAATAGATGGGGTATTTCTCTAAAGACCGAGGCGGATAAACGTATGTAATATGATCTAAACTATTAATGAATATATATGTCTATTTATATTAAGTATTAAGTAATTTGTGGAAAAGAGACTCATAAAAATTAATCGTGTGCCAGGAACCAGATTTGAACTGGTGACACGAGGATTTTCAGTCCTCTGCTCTACCAGCTGAGCTATCCCGACCATTCCCATTCCCGATACCGCATCCTCATTTTACTAGATAACTTAGGTCTATGTCAATTCAAAGGGTATTATCCGGGTGCTATAATTTCTTGGATCTTCAAAAAAGGAAGACTTTGTCAGTTTCAGTATGAATAATGCTATCGACCATGACTCGTTCAAATGGGGAGTCTTTGGTCAAAGACGGTCATTTGTACATGTATCATATATCACAAGACTTGTCATAAGAGACAAATTTTTCTCTCGGATCCGTTTGTAAAAGAGTAGGGTGAATAAGAAAGATAACGAATTTTGAACTACTAACGAAAAAAAGGATAAGATAAATAGTTAAGGAGTTGAATGGGCTTTTTGGGGATAGAGGGACTTGAACCCTCACGATTTTTAAAGTCAACGGATTTTCCTCTTACTATAAATTTCATTGTTGCCGGTATTGACATGTAGAATGGGACTCTATCTTTATTCTCGTCCGATTAATTAGTTCTGCAAAAGAACTATCAGACTGTGTGGTGAATGCTTTGATCAATGAATATTCGATTCTTTCTTCAATATAGAATCGATTCACAACAATTTTTCCCTTTTTCATATAAATTCATATAAAAATACAGATTCAGGTCGTCATTAATCATTTGATAGAGTATTTCAGTACGTATACGTATGTATATACGTATATCCTTCATCTTTTCGGAAGTTTCAATGGAAGGATTCCTCTACCAATGCAACACAGTCAATTCCATTTGTTAGAACAGCTTCCATTGAGTCTCTGCACCTATCCTTTTTTCACCTTCTGGGCCTTTGTTTGTTTTTGTAAATTTGTAAAATAGGATTTGGCTCAGGATTGCCCATTTTTATTAATTCCGGGGTTTCTCTGAATTTGAAAGTTCTCACTTAGTAGGTTTCCATACCAAGGCTCAATCCAATTAAGTCCGCAGCGTCTACCAATTTCGCCATATCCCCTTTTTGTTTTGAGATTAGTATCTCATTTTTATTTCATTTCTACTGGAACCGTTGAATTCATTAAATACTGATTCCTATCTCGAAAAAGTTTTTATCCTCTTTTTTTTTCTTGGCTATCTTCTTTCATCTTCTATAGGAGACCCGCACCCACATTTGGTCCAATCAGAAACGATTCTATCATTTCTGTATCTGCAATTCAATATAGATGGAGATATACCACGTATATATGTCTCTCTTCTGCTCGTTTTTCCCACGCAATTTGGAATACTTGAACGGTCGATTCTTTTTTTCGTCTGAGCTTCCATCTTTACCAATCAAAGCGCAATAATGTCTCATTATTTAGACCAAATCATTCCATTTATAAATAGAAATATAAAATATGTATGATATGGAATAAAATAAAGAAGTGTAATAAAAAGACTTTAAAATAGCATTTGAAAGCAAAAACGAAAATGATTTAATCTAAAAATAGATCGAATCTAATATTTTTTAATATTAAATGCTATACTATAGAATTGTGCTATATAATTGTGATGTGAGAAAAATAAATAAAATAATTATATATCGATAGATTTATCGTTATATTCATTTATCGTTATATTCTATGGCCTATGGTAAGTATGAGTATTGAATATTTCCTTTCAATTCTATATTTTATTTTTTCTATAGTCATATTCATTATGATTATGACTAGCTAATAGGAATCGCTAAGAATGCAAATAAGTATATTAATTAATAGCTAAGATGACAATCCCTATGCAGTAGAATTTATCTTATGTGAGCCTGCTTAGCTCAGAGGTTAGAGCATCGCATTTGTAATGCGATGGTCATCGGTTCGATTCCGATAGCCGGCTTTTCTCTATTTATTTTCTTCTAGTTTTTACATGATTGAGAATGCCCTTTTGAAATCCGAAATCAAAGAATATTGTGAAAAATATATTTTTTATCTTATCGGAACTTCTAACTATGCCATGAAAAGAATCTCTTTTATCTATATAGAATCTTTATATAGAATCTTTATATAGAATATATATAGAATAGAAAGGTCTGGATATTTATTCATCTAATTATTCTTTAGAGTATTTAGAGTACAAGTACACTACTTTCGTAAACTTCGCTTCATTTATTATTTAGTTCAGTTTTAGTTTAGGTTTATTCTGTAAAATGAAATTTCATCAATAAGAATTCAATATAAATAAGAAATATAAATAAGAATAAGGAGTCTTTATGTCGCGTTACCGGGGACCTCGTTTCAAAAAAATACGCCGCCTGGGAGCTTTACCGGGACTAACTAATAAAAGGCCTAGAGCCGGAAGTGATCTTAGAAACCAATCACGTTCCGGTAAAAAATCTCAATATCGTATTCGTCTAGAAGAAAAACAAAAGTTGCGTTTTCATTATGGTCTTACAGAACGACAATTACTTAAATACGTTCGTATCGCCGGTAAAGCCAAGGGGTCAACAGGTCAGGTTTTACTCCAATTACTTGAAATGCGCTTAGATAACATCCTTTTTCGATTGGGTATGGCTCCGACTATTCCTGGAGCCCGTCAATTAGTTAACCATAGACATATTTTAGTCAATGGTCGTATAGTAGATATACCAAGTTATCGCTGCAAACCCCGAGATATTATTACGGCGAGGGATGAACAAAACTCTAGAGTTCTGATTCAAAATTCTTTCGATTCATCCTCTCAGGACGAAATGCCAAAACATTTGACTCTTCAACCATTCCAATATAAAGGATTAGTAAATCAAATAATAGATAGTAAATGGGTCGGTTTGAAAATAAATGAATTGCTAGTCGTAGAATATTATTCGCGCCAGACCTAAACCTAACGAAAATAAAAAAAATCACAAGGGTTCGGACAATTTTGATCCCTTTCGTCGAAGTAAATTAACCTAAGGTTAAGATAAATAGATAAATAAGGGTTTGATCCGGATTTTTATCCCATTTAGGTATCATAGAACGAGAGGTAGGTTTTCATTCCTTGTCTACTCTTTTCCTTTCAGTATTTTACATGCCACAACAATTAGGAATAAAATATATATATCAAAGAAAGGTCTAACTGTTGTCTTGGAATATAATTTTATATAGTGCTATTTTACTCTTTTGGTTAGTAAGATCAGTGAATTAGATGAAGGTACGGAAAGAGAGGGATTCGAACCCTCGGTAAACAAAAGCCTACATAGCAGTTCCAATGCTACGCCTTCAACCACTCGGCCATCTCTCCTACATAATGATTATGACCCAAAAACCGAGTGAATAGCGAGCCGGTACTAGTAGATTATTGGATAGGAACGACCAATCAATTCTAATTCTAACTAGAAAAATATAGAAATTTTCATCAAAGTCAAAGAAATATCTTTCTTTTGAGGTTATGCGGATAAATAGAAAATAAGAAAACTATTAGAAAGATTCTATTCATGTTTGCAAAACCAAACCAGCCTTCGCCTCTTTTTCTGTTATTTTATAACGGTACCGGAGGCAATCACTAAATTATAACGAATCAGCTGATTGATAGGTCTATTTTTGCACTTCGGTTAATGGATCTCTTTAGATCACGATTCTATTTAGACTATGATTCCATATCTTAAGAATTCTCAAATTCCTTTCCAGTCCAGTTTTAGAGTTCTCTCTCAACAACAAACCCTACCCTGCAGATCTATTACAAATATTCATATAAATTATATATATATATATAATAATATATATATATAGTTGATTGTATAGTGTATACCTCCTATGCATACAAAATAAAACAGGCGGGTTTTTTCATCGTAGAATGGTTATTCGATCCTTTTTTTTTTCTTCTTTGGATTGGATGAGAATTCAATAAAAAACTTTTCGTTATTATAATCTGTAACTTAAATGAAATTGAATACTTTATTTTGTTGGTATACTACTCCATTTACATTAGGATGAAATCGAAGCGTACTCCAATATTTATTTCTTTGTTTTTTTTTTTATTCCTGTCAAAAAAGAACAATTTGAATAAATATAAATAAAGGTCCCATATCTTTTTTATTAATGAATCTGTTTTTATGTTATTTCGTACTGTACAATTCTTTTCTTTGTGGGATCGGTTTACCACTAGAGGTAATGAGAATAATTATAGAATGGATTGCTACCTATGCCTAGATCGCGGATAAATGGAAATTTTATTGATAAGACCTTTTCAATTATAGCTAATATTTTATTACGAATAATTCCGACAACTTCAGGAGAAAAAGAGGCATTTACCTATTACAGAGATGGTGCGATTTGATTCTTTTTTTTATTGCTCTCAATCTTACGAGAAAGACACATGATTTGAGATCGGGATAGAAATAAAAATTTTGAAAAAAAAAAATCTACGCTTGTTGAAGGTAAAGTTTGGAAATAGAACAATTCCTTCTGTCGTGTATCCTCCATTAATGTAACCTCAGATGCTATGGTTTAATTGTCGACTCTAGTATTGAGCGAAAGGCTACACCTATAGGTTCTGTATTTACAGGTCAATCCTACTCCACCAGTACCAATAGGCCACATAGGGGAAGAGGCACTACACCTAGGAATCAACAACACGAAAACTTTGTTATAAATTATCCCGATCCTGATAAGGATCGGAACTAACA